TCCGTGAGCATCCCTCTAGATCTGTCCGTGAGAATCCCTCTAGAATGCCTTCTATTTCTAATAGGCCATGAACTAGATCAAAATCATTCTCAACGAGTCTACCATAAGCGATCCTATTGTTTTCCTCTGGTTCGGGTGGAGACCAAAGATCTTGAGCGACCCATCCGGCAGAACAATTCAAAAGATAAAGAAGTATCGTTAATTTCTTCGTGCTCATTCCAAGTTCGACGTACGAGCTGTACAAATAAAAATCCCCTTCGTTAGAGAATGTCTTCTGCAAATAGATCGATATCGGATCTATGGGGGAATTATTTAGAAGTAAATTTTGAGCGACAGCCCTTCCTATCTGATAGAAAAGGAGCCGAGAATTCTGAACCGGTATTACATCATGGGCTTTCAAATCCCAAGTTTGTCTATGACGAGCGAATCTAATTGTATTTTCGTCTATAATTGATTTCCCATGTGAAATACTAATCGATAGGGCCGCATTGGTAAGTGCTATAAGATCTTGTACATTGGAACCCATGGTTATGGCCGCGAATCCATTAGCCTGGAATGCTTTGTTTTCCAAGCGAAATCCCCTAGTAGATGAAAGAGTCAAAAAGTGCTTTCGTTGTTGTGGAATAAGAGGCCTTCGTACCTTAATGCACGTATCTAATCTATGCGGAGCTATTAGAGAGGGATCCACGAATTGGGGAAAATGGGTCGAAGCAATAACAAGACTATTTCCTCGTTCACAATCCCAGGAGAGAAGGTTCACTAAGAGCTCGAGGGAGAAGGAACCCGAATCCCTAAAATGCAGCTCATGAATGTTTGGAATCCATATTATGCAAGGAGAGATTACTTTTGTTAATTCGATTTGAAGGCTGATATAAAATTGGGCTAGGTCACACACCGTCTCTATCTCCTCAGTTAGCGCATCCATCCTAGTTAGCTTTTCCAGCTCCATAGTAAGCTGCTCGGCATGAGCATCGATCTCCTCCTCCAAAGGCAAGCTCTTCCGATCTTTCCTTGGGATCCGAAGATCTTTATCACTATACATATCGTCAAAAACATGAAGATCTTGATTAACAGTCTCAATAGGGTCACGAGTATCAATAAAAATCTCGATCTCATCATCACTGGCATCATCCTCATCAGCCTCAACCAAACGAAAACCTGTATCCCGGAACTTGTCCAGAAATATCGTAATGAAAGGAAGATAGGAGTTTTTCGTTAGGTATTTGACCAAATAGGATCGTCCAATTCCTATAGAACCTATCACTAAAATACCCCGAGAGGGGGTTACAGCTAAGCGGAGCGAAAAGGGTTGTAGATCAGATGGGCCATGAACATGCTTAGCCCCAGACGGGGTTTGGGCATAAGCGATTGTCTGATAATGAGCAAGGAATAGCCGTCGTTCTGCTAAAGAGGATGTATCGAACTCATAATTTAGTAGATCCTTGTTATGAAGGTCAATTAAGTTTCCTAAGTAAATTTCTCCCGGTTGTTCCATCACTGGAGAATCAAACTTTGAGAAATGATCACTCTGAGTCAGACTCCATAAAATTCGAAAAATCCTTTTTTCGGGCGTGAAGGTGGAGAACTGAATCAAGATTTCTCTTTCTTCATCCTCAATCCAATCACTGTTTGCGGCCCAGTCTGCTATCGTTTCATAATACCCGCTCCTGTTTTTTTCATAATACCCGCTCCTGTTTTTTCTTTGCACTGATCTTAGCACTGAATAGATCTCTTTACTTGTATGACTTAGATATCTCGTATTTATCGAAAAAGCGATTGGATCGAAGAGCTTACTTATGAGATCGAACAACCCGAAAGAATTCGATTCAGATAGAGGATACCTATCCAAAAGTTTTCCCACCTCAATCTCAAGCATAGGTGAGTCCATTATCAAAGATTTGACCGTTTTGAACTCTGTCTGTAACTCACGAGCCTTCGAGAAAACACAGTCAAGCGAGATAACAACGAGACTTACAGCCACAAGAAGAAGGAAAAAGATTACAAAGTAGAACTCCAGCAAATTGTCCTCTATCCAGATCGATGGTAACTCAGTGAATCGAGGAATCCTACGAGAGAAGAACGTAAACGCAGACCAACACTTCCTCTGAATCGGACGTCTCATCCTACTTATCTTGCTCTGAATCGTACTTATCTTCCTTATCAGAGTATATTTCCTCTTCCATTTTGTAAGACAAAATGGAATCGGTTTAATTCGCTCTTTTGTAACTGCTACCTGACTAATATCCCTACTAATATCAATAAAAATGGATACACTATCCCTAAAAATGGATACAAACTTGTTTTTGCTCTTTACTCTCCACAATAGGTCGGAACAAATTTGTAAAAATAGAGGCTTTAGATATCTGTACCCTTGGGAAGTAAAGGCCCATGGCAGATATGTTTTGAAGAGATTCCATTTTGAGCGAGTTGAAAAAGCACTATCTCGTTGAAAGGTTCTATCCATCCGCTTTTGCTGAGCGCAATTTTTCTTTAGCCAAAG